AATCGCACCATCTCTGTAATAGGTGAATGCCTCTTTTTCTCCTGAAGTTGTCGGAATTATTCGTAATAAGATATTGGCTACAATTGAAAAGGTTTTATCAATAAAATTTCCATTTATCCCAGATCTAGACATAGGTGTATTAATCCATTCTATAATTTTTTTGAATTTCCTTTCGTGAGAAAATGATCCCACAAACAAAGGAATTGTACAGTACGAAATAACGTAAAAATGGATTCATTAAAACAAAAAGACGCCCTTGTTACTCAAATTGTTTATTTTTGACAGGAATCAATAAAAAATTTTTAATATTTGAATCCGATTAGATTTCATCCAAATGTAGTAATAGAAAAATGAAGGGAACTATTCCGAATTTCATTGAAGTTGAAGAATCAAAGAATTTCTCCTAGAGATTAGGATAATTTGAGAAGTTTTGATTCCAAAGAGGAAAAAGAGTCGAATAATAATTCTATGATTAAAATGGAATACCGTCTGTTTTGTGTTGTGTGTATAGTGGGTATACGCATACAATCAAATATAAAAATCCGAAGGGCGGTTCATGAATTTGGAATAAATCTATGGGTTAAGAGGTTGAAGTAAGGAATTCTTGTTGAAAAATCGAAAACAGGAAAGGGATTTTAGAATTTTTATGAAAATGGAATAATAGTTTAAACTATTATTTTAGTTTAAACTAAATAGAATCGTGGTATAAAGGTAGCCATTAAACATAGTCTAAAAAAATAGATCGATCGGTGGATTCGTTCCAATTGAGTGATTTAATCCGGTATAAATATTAGAAAGGGCTGATATCTTCGCAAACATGAATAGATATATATCTTTATTTAAATTTTACAATTTTTTTCATAAAAAAATTATCTTTATCCCGAGCCTCGGAGGAAGGATTTATCTTTGATGAAAAGTTTTATACTTTTAGAGTTACATTTTTATAGTGAAAATAGAATGTACATACCTATAAAAAATGAATATAAATGACTCACTATTTACTCGGTTTTTGGGCCATAATCATTATGTAGGAGAGATGGCCGAGTGGTTGAAGGCGTAGCATTGGAACTGCTATGTAGACTTTTGTTTACCGAGGGTTCGAATCCCTCTCTTTCCGTATCCTTCACCTAATTCATCAATGTTACTGGCCACAATGCATCAAATAAGAATGGATACTCCAACAGCTAGCCCGTATCTTTTCTTTGATATGGATTCTTTATTCCTAATCCTAATTTCTGTGGTACGAAAATACTGGACAAAATGGACAAGGAATTAAAATCCCCTACTGATCTAGAGATACATGAATGAGAGAAAAATCCCCAGACCAAACCCCTTAACTTAACTCAGTCCCTTTACTTAAGCGAAAAAAGGGGGCAAAATTGGCCGAACCCTATGTTATTTTAGTTAGGGTTAAGTCTGACGAGAGTAATATTCTACAACTAGCAATTCATTTATTTTCAAACCGACCCATTTACTATCTATTATTTGATTGACTAATCCTTTATATTGTAATGGGTGAAGAGTCAAATGTTTTGGTAATTCCTCCGGGGGGGATGAATCAAGATGATTTTGAATCAGAGCCTTAGATTTTTGCTCATCTCTCACCGTAATAATATCTCTGGGTTTGCATCGATAACTTGGTATATCTACTATACGACCATTAACTAAAATATGCCTATGGTTAACTAATTGGCGGGCTTGAGGAATAGTCGAAGCCATACCCAATCGAAAAAGGATGTTATCCAAACGCATTTCAAGTAATTGTAGTAAAACCTGACCGGTTGACCCTTTGGCTTTTCCGGCGATACGAACGTATTTAAGTAATTGTTGTTCCGTAAGACCATAATGAAAGCGCAATTTTTGTTTTTCTTCTAAACGAATACGATATTGCGATTTTTTGCCGGGGCGCGATTGGGTTCGAAGATCGTTTCCGGCTCTAGGCTTTTTACTAGTTAGCCCCGGTAAAGCCCCCAGACGGCGGATTTTTTTGAAACGAGGTCCTCTGTAACGCGACATAAAGACTCCTTTTTTTTATGAAATTTCATAAACCAAAATTAAAACTAAACTAAAATATGATAAATGAAGCGAAATTTACTGAAGTATTACAAAGAATAATTAGAGGAATTGTATCAATATCCGGACCTTATTGTATATAAATATTATATATATAATTGTATTATATAAAAAAAAATATAAATTATATAAATAAAAAAGAAAAAGAATTTGAAATAATAGAAAAAAAATGAAGGGCTCTTTTCTTGATTGATTTGTTCTACAGAGACCAAACCCCTCCAATCCCATTTTTATTCATAATTGGAAGTTTCTATGAAATAATAGAAAGGGCTCGGTGACCTTTAGGAAAGGGCAAAGAAGCTTTTCACTTTGATTTCATATTATCAATTATCTAAAAAATAAAACAAATGGAGAAAAGCCGGCTATCGGAATCGAACCGATGACCATCGCATTACAAATGCGATGCTCTAACCTCTGAGCTAAGCGGGCTCGCATAATATAAATTGTACACGTATACTAATTTAGTAAACTACTGCTACTAAGATCTTAACTTTTTATTCTTAGCTATTTCATAAGAAATATGATATAAATGTAAAAAAATTCAACTATAGAAACGAATAAGAATGGAAAATCTAATTTCCAAAAACATTTCATTTTGATCTATTAATTTAGATCTATTTCTCAAATATATGTTTATCAATAATAAATATCTTAATTTGTTTAATTAGATACTAAGATTTTTTTAGTATATCCATATTTAATCCATATTTAATTTACTATTTTTTTTAATATTGTTTTTTTATATTTTACTATATAATTACTATATAAAAACTATATAATTACTATATAAAAATAAAAGAAAACTATAACTATATTATAACTATATAAAATATAAATTCGAAATAAAATATTTTAGTACATAGTTTTATATTTCTATATATTTAGTTATATTTCGAATTTGAAATCGAATTTGGTAACTAAAGTTAGTAATATAATCTAGTAATTAAGTTCTAGTAATTAAGTTAGAATCTTATTCTATAATTAGAATCGTAGAATATATTAAATTAATATAATTAATTAATATAATTAATTATTATATATATTTGAAATCGAAAATATAGAATTTATATAATAAAAAAGAATTTCCTATTTCATTAATATTCATTGATAACTCATTGATAACTAATTCGAAATTAACGGAATAATTAATTGATTAATTATATCCATTCGATTAGTTATGGCTATTAATGAAATTTGAAATTACTAAATTGCCCTTTGTCGTTTTTTTTATTATTTATTATGGTCTTCCCTAAGAAAAGGATAAAAAGAGAAAAGTGCAATCCAGATCATAATGAAACATTCCTATGGTTTCATTCGGAAAGGCGAAACCTAAGACGAAAAAAAAAAAAGAATCGACCGTTCAAGTATTAAAAATTGCACACTAAAAATGATAGAAATAGGGACATGTATAAGTCTAATATATATATTATAATAGATATATGTTATGTGGTATATATCTATATTGAATTTCTGATTGGACCAAGTATGGTTTCCAATAGAGATGAAAGAAGATAGATACGAAATCAAATAGGAGCAAACACTTTTCAATACAGGAATCGATATCTAATGAATTCCACGGTTCCAGCATAATAAAAATGGAAATGAACGAAAAGGGGTAAACGGCATCATGATGTGATCCTAATCACATCACAAAAAAAGGGGGGATATGGCGAAATTGGTAGACGCTACGGACTTAATTGGATTGAGCCTTGGTATGGAAACCTACCAAGTGATAACTTTCAAATTCAGAGAAACCCTGGAATTAAAAATGGGCAATCCTGAGCCAAATCCCGTTTTATGAAAACAAACAAGGGTTTCAGAAAGCGAGAATAAATAAAGGATAGGTGCAGAGACTCAATGGAAGCTGTTCTAACAAATGGGGTTGGCGGCGTTGTGTTCGTAAAGGAATCCTTCCATCGAAACTTCCGAAAGGATGAAACATATATACATATGTATACTTACTGAAATACTATCGCCAAATGATTAAAAATGATTAATGACGACTCCAACCGGTTCTATAATTTTTATATATCTATTTAGATGAAAAATAGTCATTGATCAAATTATTCACTCCATCATAGTCTGATCGATCTTTTTAAGAATTGATTAATCGGATAAGAATAAAGATAGAGTCCCATTCTACGTGTCAATATCGACAACAATGAAATTTATAGTAAGAGGAAAATCCGTCGACTTTAGAAATCGTGAGGGTTCAAGTCCCTCTATCCCCAAAAAGACCTGGTTGCCTCGTTGCCTCCCTAATTATTTATCTTCTCATTTTATTATCGACTCGAAATTGGTTATGTTTCTCAGTCATTCTCACTCTACTCTTTCACAAACCTATCTGAGCAGAAAAATGTTTTCTTATCACAAGCCTTGTGTGTGATATATATGATAATGATACGTGTACAAATGTAAATCAGCATCTTTGAATAATCTTTGAATAATGTGTTAAATTTGAATAATTAACAATCCATATCATTATTTGTACTGTATTGAAACTTACAAAGTTTTCTTTTTGAAGATACAAGAAATTCTACAAGGGCCTGGATAATACTTTGTAATATCTTTTAGTTTTTTTAATTGACATAGACCCAAGTCCTATATTAAAATAAAATGAGGATGATGCGTCGTGAATGGTCGGGATAGCTCAGCTGGTAGAGCAGAGGACTGAAAATCCTCGTGTCACCAGTTCAAATCTGGTTCCTGGCACATGAGTAATTTGTATGAGTATATATTCTACAAATTAATTGATATGGGTCGACATCCATATTCAGTATTATAGTATAGATCATGATACATACTTATCCATCTAAGTGTCGGAGATATACCCCTTACTAATTATGTTATGTAATTATGTTTTATGTATATAAAACAGGCAAAAGAAACGATGGGTATTGTGTATTAAAGTATACAAAAGAAACGAA